CTTCGTGGATGAAACCAGAGGGAAAAATGCCATTGCCAAAAAGTGACAAGATAACATTTCCATTTATTCATAAAAAGAGACGTCCCTTTTGAAGCCAGAATGCATTTTCTTTGATATCTAACATAATGCATGCAAGGTTCTTGGACCAACCAAAGGTTCACCTGACAATCCGTAACCTTAAGAAGGACGCTCCCCAGACATTCTATTTTTCCATAGAAATAGATTCGTTCAAGAAGAACTCCAAAAGATGTTGATTGTAAATGAGAAGATTGGTTACGTAAAAATATGAAAATGGATTCGTATTCACATACATAAGAATTATATAAGAATAAAAAGAATCTTTGATTTCGTTTTAAACCGGCTTTATTTAGAGTACTAAGACTCCAATACTCGTTGAGAAAGAATCGTAAGAAATGCAAAGAAGGGGCATCTTTTACCCAATAGCGAAGGGTTTGCACCAAGATTTCTACATGGACAGGGTAGGGGATTAGGATATCTAACACAAAATCGAAATGTGAAAAATTGTCTTCTAAAAAGGGAAATATTGAATGAATGGATCGTAAATTCTGAGATTTGACTATCTTTTGCCTTTTCCCTTCTAGAGAAGATATTAATCGTAGAGAAAATGGAATTTCCACAATAAATGAAAACCCCTCTGATAGGATTTGAGAATACAAATCCTTGTTGCGGCCCCAAAATGGATTTTTCTTCAAATCATTCGTAGAAATCAGAAAGTGGTTCTGTTTATACATTCGAGTAATTAACCGTTTCACAATCAGTAAACTGGATTTATTCTCAGAATCCCGATTTTCTGACAAAAAGGATCGACTCAAACTACGATCATGAGCAAATGCATAAATATACTCCTGAAAAATAAGTGGATATAGAAAGTCCTGTTGTCGAGATCTCTCTAACTGTAAATCTCTTTGGATTTCCTCCATTTGAAATTCGATTGGAATCAAAGGTAGTTTAGGGGGTTATCAAATGCTACATAGTACGATACAGTCAAAACGGGGTATTCTTTTCTACTAAGAAAAAATACCTCGAACTTATCAACAGATTCTCTGCCCTTTCTTTTTTCCATTTCATTTAGTCTATGTTATAGGATAAGAAGATGGTTAGAAATCTTTTATTTTTTAAACCTAATCGCTCTTTTGATTTCGGAAAAATTCGTTATCAATATACTGCTTCTTTTACACACCTCCATTCCATAATATAGAATGCCAATAGTTAGGATTCAGTAAAAAAAGATAGAATCCACTCGTGGGAGAAGAAGCTCTTCCCGTATCAGGCACTAATCTACTTTTAACGTCTAATTAGATCGGGAAATTATTCCAATTAAGAACAAAAGCTGGTTGCTTTTTCTTTATAATAAAAAATTGAAGCCCTGGGGCCATATCCATTTATTCATTCGACCCAACTTTCTTTTGTTCCATTCCAAGAATTTCAACAGGGTTTTCTACCGATCCTATAAAAATGAAATACGCTTGGAACTTTCCATTGATACGACATGCTATTTTTTCCATCCATTCCCTTTCAGGATCAGTCGCGGTCTTCCAAACTTTTCCAATGGTATGGACGAATTCCTCGCTTCATCTATATGTGTAAAAGATTCTAGCCGCACTTAAAAGCCGAGTACTCTACCGTTGAGTTAGCAACCCAAATAAAAGCGAAATGAAAAAAAAATGTAGTTTTCAACTCAGGTATGTTATAGATACACTATAAAAATCAAAAATCAATCAAGTTGAATTGAAACAAAGAGAAAGGAGATGAACTAATCAAATCATTCAACAAAAAAAAAAAAAACAGATCATTTGAATTTGGTAAAAAAACCTATGGGACGGAAATAAATGGACCCCTTCTCACTTATCAAGATGAATTATATTTGTTCGATACACTGTTGTCAATATAAAAAAAATGGTGAAAAAAGAATAAACTGGAATAAAGAAAAAGAAATTGCATTTTATTTGAAATAAAATTAACAATCCAATAATATTCAACCTCTATTAGCACTACATATCTAATCTACATATTGTATAGATAGATACAATAAAAAATCTAAATGAAAGAAAAAAATCGTTGCATAATAGATGGATTTCATCAATCTAAGTGGAATAAGTAAAGTAGATTTCTTTCGGTTAGTGGAGTTCTAATGAAAACCGCACAATTGAAGGAAATGTCCCGATTTTTTATTTATCGTATCAAGTTTTTTCGTTCTAGACCGTCAGATTCGATGGAAGCAATGATAAATAGATACGAATAGAACAGAAAAAGGGGGGTCAAAAAAACAAGTATAGAAAAACTATAGAAAATTCTATACAAGTTGGTACCCCCCTTGGTATTACTTTAATTTAATTTCGTTTGATTGGACGGAAGTTCCTTAAAAACTTCCGCTTTCTTTAAAAGATTATGAACAGTTACTGTGGGTTGAGCCCCTATTTCGAGGAAATATAGAATAGCAGGAACATTTAAATAAGTTTGTTTCTTTATTGGATCATAAAACCCCAGTGTTCTAAGGTCTTTTCCTTCTCTGCGAGATCGAACATCAATTGCAACAATTCGATAGACGGCTCATTGGGATAGATATAGATGAACAGGACCCCCCCTAGAACCGTATAAGAAGTTTTCTCTTCGTACGGCTCGAGAAAAAATGATTGAATTCAAAGTTTTGTCTATGTATATATACAATTCGAATATTATAATAAATCAATGACAAAAGAGCCTATAACATAGACTATACTATGATTTCAGTCTTTTTTATTTGCAGGAAGAAAATAAAAAAGAAACCATTCGTACTCATAACTCAAGTTAGATTATTTTCAAAGAAAATCTTTAGTCAATTTCATTTATTGAGCGGTCTTTACCCCGCTTTCTTTGTCTCGTTTAAAATTCGATTTAGATTCTTGAGTTTGATCCAATTCTTGAGACTAGCGAGACAATTCAAACGGCATTTCCTTGTTTTTGGATCCTTATTTTTTGATTTTAAATCATTGGGTTTAGACATGACTCCGGTGCTTCTTTTCTTAATGCTTTCAAAATGGCAGCAACATACCCCTTGTTGATTAAAGAATCATACGGACAATTGATTCCCCGTGATACACTTTGAATCCAAAAAGTTTGATCAATTGCAACAAGTTTTTTTTTTATTGCAAACTTGTTTGAATTGGATCCTTCAGATTTGGATATATTATATGGAAGAAGATATATTTACGAAGTTGTTCGGATTGATTGGCATTAACCCTAGATTCTTGACCCCGAAAAAGAACTGAATCCTTTTCTACTCGAGCTCCATCGTGAACTATTAACAACTCCCCCAAAAGGAAGGGTTCTAATGTAAAAACAATGTCGAGACAAGAGCACCTTCATCATTTATTACTAGATAAATGGAAAATGGTGGATGAAAAAATCCACAAAGGATCATGTCCTTCAAGTCGCACGTTGCTTTCTACCACATCGTTTCAAACGAAGTTTTACCATAACATTCCTCTTATTTGGAACTGAATTGATTCAATCGTGGAATCATGAATAGTCATTGGTTGAGTTGTACATAGCCGTCGTACTCTAGATCTTATATTTTCTATGTATGTGTAACTTCTATATAGGAGATATGTGTAATATGGGTAGTGGAATTATTTTTCTGAAAAAGTCTTAGCATGACAGCAGCTTTAACATACCTAAAGCTATTTTTTAGATAAAATAGAATAGAAAGTAGAAATCTAGAATCTATAAATATAAACAAATAACGTTTTGAATCTTAATCTTCAAGTGATTGATATAGAATAGATTCCACCTTTTCTACTTTTTGAATCCTAGAAATTCCATTCTTGTGATTGAACTAAAACGACACGTACCATATAACCATAACCCTATAGATAAGAGATAAGCTAAACATTTCTTCATTTTAAATGGATTTTGGTTAACATATTTTCAATACTAATCTTTTCATAAAGTGCAAAAAAATAAGGGATAAGATAAACCACCCCCTCCCCAATCATTTCATCGATTTCCAACTCTGCATTTGAACTAAACACGAAATACCAAAAAAATGGATATGCTCTGGGACGGAAGGATTCGAACCTCCGAATAGCGGGACCAAAACCCGTTGCCTTACCACTTGGCCACGCCCCATTTCCATTTTAAATTCACACTAAAAAACAATAGTCTTGTTATTGATTTTTTGTCAACTCCAGTCCAAAAATCTATATATCTATAGAATATACTGGTATTAGGATTTTGATACATATTATTATAGATTATAGATATTATCTATCTATAATAGAATATAATTGAATTTATTGATCATTACATAGAATTCAATTAAGATATTGTATGAAAGTATGATTCCTTCTATTCTCCTTTGAGAATTGGAGGATTTTTGATTGGGTGGATTTCAAGAAAAAGAAAGAAGGATTTTTTGTATACCTTACAGCCTTTCTTCCTTTTTCCGTATCTCAAAAAAAAACTCAATCAAATTGCAATTATCTCCAAGAACAAAATGTCTGCTATGCTTAATACCGCAAGTTTGATCTGTATTAATTCTGCCCTTTATTTGAGTCCTTTTTTCTTCTTCGGCAAATTGCCTGAAGCCTATGCTTTTTTGAATCCAATCGTAGATATTATGCCAGTCATCCCTTTGTTTTTTTTGCTCTTAGCTTTTGTTTGGCAAGCTGCTGTAAGTTTTCGATGAAATCTTTAATAAAAATATCCTAGAAAATGAATGCATGATTTTTCGCGAAAAATTGCTAACAACTGCAAAAATTAGATAGTCTGAACCTTAGATTCGGACACTAAAATTATTGGATAGTCGCCAAAACTCTGGTTTACCCGTATTTCCTCATTTTAAATCCTTTATTCATTCCAGGGAAAGACCCTAACCCCATTAGGGTCTCCCACAACATCTAATTTGAATAGGAAAGTATTTTTTTAATGAAAAAAAAATACGATTTCTTGGTTTCAAAATAGGATATGTGGTAGAAAAATGGAAGATCTATTCTCTTTTT